AAGACATAAGAATCAGACGCAATATAACAACATAAAGTTCATTTTTTTAGCACTTAACTTTTTCGTGGATTCCAGTGTTCAGATTGCGGAGAACCCCCTTTTCTTTTTTTAGTAGAATTTTTCGAATAGGATTGAAGTGCGTAAGAAGGCTTGTATTTAGTAAACCCTGTCCATATAGCTATCTAGATATCCATCACCCCCATTTTTTGCATAGTTCGATTCGGGACAGCGCGTGTTGGACTCTATCAAAATTTCGATTGAAGAGAAAATCGAAATTGCAGTACGACAATTTTCGGGAAATTCCCTATAGAGAGGCATCATCCACAGATAAGATAACCGATAAGCCAGAAGCTTGCCGCGAAACTATTTATGTTTGGGGTTTACATATACTCATAATTGCTGTTATAATTGAAATTGAGAAGGTTTTTTAGAGAAAAAAACCAATACCTATTAGGTAGGTATCAATTTCGATTTTCTTCTATAATTTCTCATTCGGAAACACACTTTCCAATTTAAATCCAAAAATAGGTCATGAATTTACAGTCACTAGTTAATGGTTCCAATTTGTCCTGAATTTTCGCTTTTGTGGCTGAAAATACACATTTCTTTTTTCAATAGAAAAAAAAAGAAAGAGAAAAGAGAAGGATTAAGATATTGTGTGTTTTGAGATACTCTAAAATCAATTGAAGAAATGGGGACCCTCCAAAAAAAAAAGGACCGATTTTTTTTAGGCAAGGAATTCATAAAAACGAGATTTCAGAGGGAAGTACAAAAAAAGACATTGAGTACCCCCCAAAACAAGCAAAAGGGGAATTTTGTCATATATTTTGGATCGTTTTGGCGACATGGCCGAGCGGTAAGGCGGGGGACTGCAAATCCTTTTTCCCCAGTTCAAATCTGGGTGTCGCCTGATCAACAAACGATAAGACTCGAAATCCCTTATTCCGCTTGGCTGGTATAACTCGCCGAATCTTTTGCAGCAAAGGATGCGACGCGACTCTTGACACTATTCTAATTTATTTCCACTGGTAATGTAGGGTCTCCTGACCGGGTCTTGAATTAGATTGAATAGCCCCAGGGAGAATCGAATTAATGAATTAATAGTTATGCAAGGGTCAGGAGATACTTTGTAGACAGTCTACATAGTATACAGACTCATGAGAGTCTCTGAGCATACGGGCATTCAATCAATATTCGATTGGATGGATAATTGGCTAATGATGATGATACTTAATAATAATCAAGGGCAACAAAAAAACAAAAAAAAACGAAAAGGTCTTATTATTACTACATATTAGGTCACATTCTCTTTGATACTTCCAAAGAAAAGTCTCTTTGATACTTCCAAAGAAAAGTGCGGCTGTGTTTTTTGTTTCGTTTTACTGATTCGACTAGAAATCATATACGAACTTGTTCTAAGTGGATTTTTTGGAGCGTTTCATATTTATTGGAGTCTTTCATCAAGGGGGTTGGTTCAGAATCCCTTTTTGACTCTGCGCCGGTGATTCCACTATTATTAGGAAACAATAATGGAATAATTTCTTCATATTCATAGAGATAGGGGCATAATTCACATGGATATAGTAAGTCTCGCTTGGGCTGCTTTAATGGTAGTCTTTACATTTTCCCTTTCGCTCGTAGTATGGGGAAGAAGTGGACTCTAGAGATACTAATAATTGAGTTGGGAAATCAAACAGTATCACTTTTTTCTAGATCGTTCTGCAAAGCCTTAATTATTATATTAATTTAATTATTGAATAATTAATTAACTTAATATTTAATAGATTGAATTAATCAAAATACCTTCATTTCGGAATTCTATTGTCTTGGGGAGTCTAGCGAGGTAATTGTATTTGATTCTATTATGAATAGAATACAATTCATAATCTATATGAATAATACTCTTTCAGAATCCAAATCAAACAGATATTTCACAAATTCCCCTATTCCTATTTTGAAAGGAAAGGGGATATGAATAATAGGAATTTTATTCCAACCGAAGTCTTCCTAAAATTTCTATTTCGTTTTTCTGAACCGGCCCTTCCCGGAGTCCTATATGGACAATGAGGAAGAACGCGGAAACCCGGACCCTTTTTTACTTTTTTTCTTTATTGGCCTTTTTACTGTTCAAAGAGAAAAGAAAGGAGTTCACGATTTAATATATAAAAAAAAAAAAGATTGTGCTTAAGTCAAGTCACATATTTCGCACTTCCCACTTGTTTGATTATTTTCTAAATTAAATTTCTGCTATGCTTTATTGACTCGTTTCATATCATGGCTCAAGGGTTACAAATCGCTGGGGTACCTCTTTTGAAATCTGAAGAAGGGACCATAGAACTCCTTGGATCATCTGAAAACCCCTCAATCAATTACTTCTCTGGAATGCTAAAAAAAGATTACTTTATTTCTTTCATATTTCATTTTCTTTTATTAACTTGCTTTCTTTTACTTTTAGTCTTTTAGTAAGATACGCCCAAGTTTGTTTTTCTTTCATTGATTTGATTCTAATGGATACCAGGATTCATATTGAAACTAATCCGAAATCAAGAAATTCGAAAATCGTAAGAGCCTCCTTTCGATTATTTAAGATTGATTGGAATGAACAAAAATAAAATACAAATAGATGAAGCAAAGAAATAGAATTGAGATACTATGTACATTACATATATTTAAGCCATATTAACATGTATGAAGATACATATCCATATTGTAGATTGATCTCGACTCAGTTTCTATCTTTCTACATTACAATAATAAAAATAAATAGTATGGTACAAAGACTCATATATGAATCTTTCTACCATACTATCGTATCTCGTAGGCTACTGCTGATTCTAGTCCGTTCATTTCGTTTAAGACTAAGACGTGAAATTGGAATTTTTTTTTTCTTAAATCATTGATAAGAACTAAGAAGTCAAGTTTCATTCAAATCAATCACTTTGACTGACCGTTTTTACATATATTATAAGCAAAAAGGCAGTAGGAACTAGAACGAACAGTGTAGTAGCAATAAATGCGAGAATATTTACTTCCATAATATCATCGTTTGGTTTTTTTACTTCGCAATAACTCGGGATTTAATCCCATAGAGATGATAACCCTTTCGCTTGTAAATTCAATGGGATGAATTACATTTCGATGATAGCGAATGGGATCAATATCATGAATAACAATATCTAACTGTCAAGTCGATTCATCGTCGAGAATTTAATAGTATAACATAGGAAGATCTTTTATCCCACACCGAATACAAACTTGAATCCCGAATTCACTCAAAAGAATTCCTTTACTTGAATAGTAATACTTTTTTATTTATCATTCTTTTCCATTCTGTCTTTTCTAGAATCGACCGCCTTACTTGTACAACCAACTACCCGCTTCCACTTCCTTTGTTTACAAACGGTTTCGAAATAAACCAAACAAACAATCGAAACGAAATAGAAAAAAGGAAGGGGTTAAGTTCGAAACTCCTTTTTCGTTTTTTTATATGATATAATTTTCTTGAAAAAAAAAGAGAAAAGGATAGCATTAAGCATGAAATTCTGCCATTGTATTTTCACCCAGTTTAACAGAAAAAGGCGCGATATATTGATGTCTTTTTTTTTATTGGATTTGGCTCCATCGGGACTGACGGGGCTCGAACCCGCAGCTTCCGCCTTGACAGGGCGGTGCTCTGACCAATTGAACTACAATCCCGGGCAAGTAAAAAGTACCGAATCCATATTCTTATGATTTCATTCAAAACATTGCATTTCTCTTTAGAGAAAAATCGACAGAGAAAAATCGACGTGTTGGAACGGAGACGTGAGTGAGATATTGATATACACACGAATATACACGTTAGTGAGAGCAGCACGGATTACTAGTAATCCGTTCGTTATTGCCAAATCATCGATTGGTAATTCGTTTTTCAATGTCCACAAAGAAAAAAAGACTCTTTTTTGTTTTGCGTTACTTTTTTCTTTTCATTAGACTTTATACTTTCTATTTAATGATCCTGATAGGAATAGAGATCATTATTAGTAAGATACGAATTTATGGGAACAAATAAATGGAACAAATCAAATAAATAAATAGCGGTAGGGATATATCAGAGAGTTGGACTTTGATTCTTTCGTATCTGGCATTTCTGGAAAACTAAAGGGGTTATATCATTTCATGGTGGATCGGCGAATTATTGGGCCGAGCTGGATTTGAACCAGCGTAGACATATTGCCAACGAATTTACAGTCCGTCCCCATTAACCGCTCGGGCATCGACCCAGGAAGAATCAAGTCTAGGCCTTCTTTATAATCCACGATGAACTTCCTTTCGTAGTACCCCCCTACCCCCAGGGGAAGTCGAATCCCCGCTGCCTCCTTGAAAGAGAGATGTCCTGAACCACTAGACGATGGGGGCATACTTGCCCGGCTGCCATCATACTTAGTATGAACAGTTTTTTTAAATTGTCAATATAATTAATGGTATGACTAGATCGGAAGGATCTTTCCTCCTTTTCTGATCCCATATGAATAGCATTTTTTGATTTGTCAGTTATATTCATCAATCACTCATTCTAATCGCCATTTTATTCTAAAAGAAAAATCTCTTATAGAAATTGCTATTAAAAAAACAAACTAAAAAAAAATAATAAAAGGACGAAAGTAGAGGACTCCTTGGGGAAGTGATTGGTCCGACCTAAAAGAAGATTCAACTTCATTTCTTCCACTTACTTTCATCCAATTACCCATTCCTTGTTAAGATGAGATAGGCCTATTCCTATATGATACTAAGCTGGGAAATTAACAAATGAAAAATCGGAAAATCTGGGAACAGGGATTAACAAGTTCTCAAAAATTGTTTTTTTTTTTTTTAGAAATTTTCGTTTCGGGGAACAAACCGAATCTCTTCATCACATGTGAAATAGCATGGATCTGTGTCGAATTGTTAGGTAAATATATCCATATACCAATCAAATGAATCTCGTTCCGTTCTGTGGGGTCAGATCAATTCAAGTCAAT